AGTAAAGGATCTTGGATCCAGACCCTTTTGTGAATGAGAAAGATAAAGACGATAAAGACCAATGAAATCGCGTTTTCAGATTGTAAATGGTAAAGTTTGATTACCATTAACCTCCAGAATAGTTAACGAGTTTTTCGGTTTGATTCATCTCCTAAAGGCGGCTCTCGCCCTGAGTTATTTTAAGTTAAGAAGTTAAGGCGGCCTTAGGCATTAATTACCTATGGTATTCTTCTTATTACCTATTGTATTTCTAGTGCTTTTTTATTAGAGGTGGCCGGGACCTATTATTTCGAGTTTCTTTTTGAATCAAGGTGGCCATAGGCCCCTATGGTCCAGCGGTTACGACCTCTCTTTTTCACGGAGAAAACGAGGGTTCAAGTCCCTCTGGGGGTATACTAAGACTCAAGACGATAGGAGTGGGATTTTCTATCAAGTGATCTATATTTGTCAAGTCCTTCTAATAGTCTACTCAGTGGGACTTTGTATTTTAGATCAAGTGATATGTATTTATCAAATCTGCCTGGGGACAATATTGTGGAACGTCTAAAATAAATTAGGCGTTGGGTCGATGCCCGAGTGGTTAATGGGGACGGACTGTAAATTCGTTGACAATATGTCTACGCTGGTTCAAATCCAGCTCGGCCCAACAATTTGTCAATCTACTATCAGATGGTAGAACACTCTTGTTCTTAATAAATACCTGATACGAGAGAATAAAAAGGAATCCAAAATTTCTGCTAGATCTCTTCTTATTTCCCTGGGATTGTAGTTCAATAGGCAAGAGCACCGCCCTGTCAAGGCGGACGTTGCGGGTTCGAGCCCCGTCAGTCCCGACGGATCCAATAAGTACATCAATTCGCCTCTCCATTTTCTGTGAAATCTGTGAAAGAAGGGACAGAGAGCATAATTGAATTCCGAAGGGGTTTCCCTTCTTTTTTTCAGGATTCTGTCGAAGAAAGAACAAACCCTAAACTAAAATGAAAATAACTAAAATAGTGAAGTTGATAGAATATTCCATCTTTTCTCCTGCGACTCATCTTTCTCATACTTCCTTGTCTTCCAAAGAAATTTAGATAATTAAAATTTAGAACCTAATTCCTCTCTTTTTCCACTTCGTTTGTATTGTTTGTTGGGGTTTTGTAGTTCGGACGGGCGGTTAGATTTCGTTTCGTTTGATGGTTCTATAAGGAAGACCTAAGGTAGGTTATAGAAAAGAAAGAACAGAAAAGAAGGATACAGAAAGTAAAGCAACTTTTGGTTGGTCCGGGAATCCAAGATTGGATTTGGTATGGATAAAAGATGTTCGTATGTTATACTATTCAATTCTCGACGACGAATTAATTTAATAGCTCAGATATTGTTATTCATGATATTGATCCGATTCAAGATCATCGATAGGTAATGCATTCATTGAATTGACAGGTGAAAGATTTATCATCTCTATGGGATTAAATCCCGAGTTATTGTGAAATAAAAAAACGATGAGATTATGGAAGTAAATATTCTTGCATTTATTGCTACTGCACTGTTCATTTTAGTTCCTACTGCTTTTCTACTTATAATTTACGTAAAAACAGTCAGTCAAAATGATTAATTACTTTAAATGAAACTTGACTTCTGAATTCTTATCAATAGTTGAAGAAATCAAATGAAAAGTATTCTATTTTTACGTCTTAAATGAAATCAACGGGCTATCATCGGCGGTCTTCTATGAGATCCGAGAGTATGGTAAGTAAGAAATTTATTTCTTACTTACCATACTCTCTATTAGTGTTATAATAGTGTATAAAATTGTTTCTAATAAAGTTGGTATACTATATTAGCTTCTATCTTCAATATTAGCTTCTATCTTCAATAGATGTAATTATTAATCCATATATGTAATTGACGTAGGACCCAATTCTAGTTCGTTTGATACATCTATTTATTCCGATGAATCTGAAATAATTGTTTTACTGTTATAGAATATATTTCTCCACTAGAATCCAATGGAATTTGAAAATGAAGATATTTTGATTTGAATTGAAATAATTTTCAAATCAAAAATGCGTTGCAGAACGATCTATAAAACAATTGATACCGTTTCATTCCTCAACTAAATTAGGAGTGCTTCTAAAGTCCACTTCTTCCCCATACTACGAGTGAAAGGGAAAATGTAAAGACTACCATTAAAGCAGCCCAAGCGAGACTTACTATATCCATGTGAATTATGTCCCTTATCTCTATGATAGAATTATTCCATTATTGCTCACTAATAATAGTAGAATTAATGGTCCAGAGTCAAAAAGGGATTCTGGCCGAACACTATTGATGAACCAATCAAATAAATCCATTTCAAAAATTCCTATATTATTTCTAATCGGGAAAGACTAAACACAAGTAAAATAAAAAAGAACATTACAAAGGAATGTTACTAATGGAACATCTAGTAATAAAATAAATAAGAGGGTCCATTCATTTTTTATTGCCCTTCAAAGTAAAAATAGATCAATTGCTATCTATTACAAAATTTTCCTATTTGATCTAATACGTACCCTTTCCCGATTGTCTCTCTGAAGGAGTTGAGAGATAGTATATTATACTTTTGACGAGGGGTTAAAATTTTTTTTTTCACTTTTTATTTTCTATAAAAAAGGAAATTATCCATCTCAATCTAATAGTGATTGAATGCCTAAACACTCAGAGATTCTCGCGAGTCTATATATGTAGATTATAGTATAGAAAGAACTTCCCCCAACCAGTAGTTAAATTATCTGCCGGCTATCCAAACCCAATCAGTAGACATTACATTAGTAGTAGAAAGGAATCGGGAAGTCTTGCTTCGACCATGACAATCTTTCTTTTCATTTTCGATTCAAAAATTGATTTACAAAATATCCAGAACGGATGTTTAGAATCAATCAAGTATTAATAGTCCCCTTATTCTGTTCTGCTGGATAAAATTTGGTTGAGTTATATCAGCAGAACAGAATAAGAGATTTCGATTCGTTTGTTGATGAGGCGGCACCCGGATTTGAACTGGGGAAAAAGGATTTGCAGTCCCCCGCCTTACCACTCGGCCATGCCGCCAAAACGATACACAATAGGATCAAAATTTCCCTTTTTGGGTTGTATTACTAAATTTTAGTTTATTGTACTTGCATCCTGTTTTTAATCCTTTTTTTAATTTAGAAAAATTAGAAAAGAAACCATTTTTCCCCTTTTGATTGTCTTTGATCTACCCCTTCGATTGATTATATAGTATCTCAAAACACACAATGCCAAAAAGCTTCCCCTCACTTTTATATTGAAAAAGAAAATGTATATTTTCACTCAAAAAAACCAAAATTGATGACAAATGGGAACCATTAACTATTCGTTGACTGAGAATTCGTGAATGATTATTGGATTTGAATCTAAAATTTGGTTTGCCTAATGACATAAGAAAATACAAATTGATACATACTTAATTGATTCTTTTGAATCAAAAATCCTTCTCAATTTCCATTATAACAAAAATGATAAGTATATGTAAACCCCAGAACGGAAATTGTTACAAAGATACAAAATTGGCTATTTAGAGTATGTTGCCTATAAATAAAAAAGAAAGGGAATTTTTTGGAACAAAAAAAGGCCCGGCTGGGTATTGACCGGGCCAGGCCAAAAGGGCGCTTCGAACAAAATAAAAGCAAGAAGGTCTTCTTTATTTCTTTTTCTATTTGGATCTTTCGAGCATCTAAATGGAATTGCTAATTCTATAATAACGATAAAGAATGTGAAAGAAATACTTTCTTTAATCCTTATTTGATGTGTAATGTAACATAGTAATTATCTTTTTCAATTGGGAGAGATGGCTGAGTGGACGAAAGCGGCGGATTGCTAATCCGTTGTACGAGTTATTCGTACCGAGGGTTCGAATCCCTCTCTTTCCGTTTCCGTTGATGACTTTCTATTTTTTTCTTTCAAATTTAGCAAATCCCTGTTTATTTTTTTCCTAGTGAAATGTGTGGAATAGCTAAAATAAAATATTAAGAAAATTGTAAAATTAAGCAACAAAAACGAAATTTTTATTTTATTCTTCACGTCCAGGATTACGTCCTGGATCATTGGATAGGAATCCAAAGATGAAGAGAGAAACAAAGAATATTACTACTGTGTAAACGAAAAGTTTGAGAGTAAGCATTACACAACCTCCAAGATCATTTTTTGAAAAAAAAAACGAGAAAAGAAAAGATAATAGATCCTCCTTTTTTATATCACATATCCTATTTTGACACCAAGAAATGAATTATAGAAATAGAAAAGAATGTTCAGAAATTCAAATGAAGTTGAAATTTTTAATAAGAGTCTTTGATTACCACAAATCACTTTCATACCGACAATTAGATATTGTAAGCGACCCTAAGCTAATAAGGTATTTCGCCGAAAAAAGGAGAAAAAGGATTAAAATCGGGAAATGGGGCGAGCCGGATTTTTTGCGGCTATCCGAAATTTCAATGTTTGAATTGAAGGTTCATACTGTCAGACTTATTTGATCTTCTCGATTGTTATCATTTTTATCAAAAAAAAAAATGAATTTTCTAGGATACTATTAAAGATCTTATCGAAAACTTACAGCAGCTTGCCAAACAAAGGCTAAAAGAAAAAAGAACAGGGGTATGACTGGCATAACATCTACGATTGGATTCAAAAAAGCATAGGCTTCGGGCAATTTGGCGAAGAAAAGACTACTCGGATAAAGGGCAGAATTAAGACAGATCAAACTAAAGATATTAAGCATAACAGACATTTTTTTTCGTCGAGATAATTGCATTTTGATTGAGTTATTGATATAAGGAAAAATGAAGAAAGTAAGGTAGACAAAAAAATCCTTCTTTTTCCACTCAATCAAAAATCCTCCAATTCTCAAAGGAGAATAGAAAAAATCATACTTTCATACAATATCTTAATTGAATTATATATAATGATCAATAAATTCAGTTGAATTCTAGATATACACATGTCAAAATTCTAGCAACGAATCTATAATCAATTCTATAAAGGAGAAAGATTTTCTATAGATAGTTGGACTGGAATTGACGAACACTTAATACCAATATTATTCTTTATTAGTATTAGTATCCAATAAAAATAGAAATGGGGCGTAGCCAAGCGGTAAGGCAACGGGTTTTGGTCCCGCTATTCGGAGGTTCGAATCCTTCCGTCCCAGAGCATATCCCTTGTATCCGAATACTTCTTTTTTGTTTAACAAGGTTCTGTTTCAAGGTCTAATATTGGATAGAATATGATTCCTCTTTCTTTTTTGATTTTGAATGATTCTTTTCGAAATCATATCTTAATGAATGATTCTTTTCGAAATCATATCTTCATTTTTTACAAACTGAACTAAATCGAGTTCAAATTACATGCAAAAGGAACTAAACCCTTTTATGATCCAGATAAAGATAAGATGGGGCATAGATCTGTAGAAGGATTACTTAACCTCAGGTTAAACAAAATATGAATATGAAAATACATATAAAAGAGGAAGTGCTTAGCTTATAGGTATGTATTGTTATCCTATTTCAGTGACAAAAAGTCTTTCCATTTTTGTGAAAAAGAATTTGCATTCCTAAAAGATTAAAATTGAAATATTTAACAATGATATTTCTTTTTATTGTTCGATCTATTTAGATTATTTGCTTTACATCATTGACAATTCCATTCGAAAAGAAACAGAAAATTATCTTTTTTATGATAACCAAATGGAGTCTTTACTGTAAAACATGACTCAAATTCAAGTATAAAGATTTGTAATGATTCTTTATGGATTGAATCTTTGGGAAGTTTTGGGAAGTTGGAACGGGTCAGTCTATCTTATTGAGTCACTTGAAGAGGCAGAGTCAAATAGAATTTATTTATTCGTGTGATTTCTGTTAGTTATTTTATTTCTATATTTAGATTTCTGGATATTTCTGTTAGACATTTTTTTGAGATAGAGATTTATAGAAAAAGTTCCATTCATACAAAAAACCGGGGTCTTGCTAATATTTATTCAGAAAAATTTTTTTGATCTTTATTATCTATTTTATTATCTATGTAGATAAGAAAAAATAGAAATGACTGTGTCTCTGTACCGACTGAACCAATGACTATTCATGATTCCACAATTGAATCAATTCCATACTGGTTCCAAATTAGAGGAATGTTATGGTAAAACTTCGTTTAAAACGATGTGGTAGAAAGCAACGTGCGACTTGAAGGACACGATCCGGTGTGGATTCTTATTCTTACATCCACCATTTTATATAGGAATGAAGGTGCTCTTGGCTCGACGTCGTTTTTCTATTCTACTAGAATCCTTCTTTTTTTGATTGGGTTTTAATGTAAATATGTAAATAGTTCGTGATGGAGCTCGAGTAGAAAGTATTGATGAATTTCTCAGGGGCAACGATCTAGGGTTAATGCCAATCAATAAATTGGAACAACTTCGTAAGTATATCTTCGATATAGAAATCGAAAGGATCCGATTCGAGCAAATTTTTCAATTCAAAAAAATTTGTTGGAACGGCTAAAACTTTTTCGATCCACAGTGTATCGCACACGAATCAACCATCGGTATGATTCTTTGATAGAAAGAAATCACAAAAGGGGTATGTTGCTACCATTTTGAAAGGATTAAGAAGCACCGAAGTAATGTCTAAACCCAATGATTTAAAACCAAGATAAAGGATCCCAGAACAAGGAAACACCACTTCAATTGTCTCACGGATCCAAATAAAGAATCCAAATATATTTGAAATGAGACGAAAAAAAGGGGGGGGGTTAAAGACCACTCAAAAAAAGAAAAATCTTAATTTCTTTAAGATATTTGAGAATTTTTGAACTTGAGTTATGAGTACAAATGATTTTTTTTCAGGAAGGAAGCTAAATAAAAATGACTATGAGTTAAATTATAGACTAATTTATTTTACGGATTCCTTTCCTATCCTATTTATTCTAATTTTTGTCTATGGATAAAATTAGAATCGTTTTTTATCGAGCCGTACGAGGAGAAAACTTCTTATACGGTTCTAGGGGGGGGTTCTTTTTTATCTACATCTATCCCGATGAGCCGTCTATCGAATCGTTGCAATTGATGTTCGATCTCGAAGAGAAGGAAGAGATCTTCGGAAAGTGGGTTTTTATGATCCTATCAAGAATCAAACTTATTTAAACGTTCCCGCGATTCTCTATTTCCTTGAAAAGGGCGCTCAGCCTACAGGAACTGTTCAGGATATTTTAAAAAAGGCAGAGGTTTTTAAGGAACTTGGCCCTAATCAAACGAAATTCAATTAAATTAAGGAAATAAAAACTAAGGATAGGATAGTGATTTCTATATCATTTTGGATATCTTTTCTATACTATGTTTTTTATTTCCTTCTTTTCTTGCTCTATTCGTATCTATTTATCATTGCTTTTATAGAATCTTTTTCTAACTTTGATGAATCCTTACAAAATAGAAAATGATGGCATTACCTGCAACCTGCAATCGGGTGGTTTTCATTCGAACTCGAATACCAAGTAAGAAAAAAGGAATCGAAGTTCTGTATTCGACTTACTTTAGTCGACTTATTCTATATGGATTCAATACACTATTGATTGCATAAATCCTTTTTCTACTTTTTCTTTATTTATTCTCCATCTAAACTAAAATTTTTAGTATATATGCATATGCAGTGCCAATCCAACACAAGTCTTTTTTTTACTATTATTTCAATTTTAGTTCTTGTATTTTTTCCATCGTATTCTTTTATTAACCTTTATATTGACAATATTGTATCGAACAAATATAATTCATCGTGATAAGCAGCTCTATTTATTTCCGTCCCATAGGTTTTCTTTTTTACCTGTTGATTCAAATGATGGGTTCGTTGGATTAGCTTTGCTCCTCGGATTTTTGATTGAAAAAGTGGATAACATAGAAATAGGGGATGGTCCAGCATTTTTTACATTTATTTCTTTTTTTGATTTGATCGGGAAATTTTTTCTTTTTTCATCTGATTTAGTCATTTTTATGTTCCAAATATATTAGAAAAATTTTTTATATCTTTTTTTATTTCGTAGATGTAGATTAATGCTTTGATTTAATCATTTTGTTTTATTCTGATTGTATCTACATACCTTTTTTCTATTTGGGTTGCTAACTCAACGGTAGAGTACTCGGCTTTTAAGTGCGGCTAGGATCTTTTACACATTTAGATGAAGCGAGGGATTCGTCCATACCATCGGTAAAGTTTGGAAGACCACGACTGATCCTGAAAGGGAATGAATGGAAAAAATAGCATGTCGTATCAATTAAGAGTTCTGAGAATATTTTATTCTTTCCGGCTCGATACAAAGCCTTCATTTAAAATTTAAATTATTCATTTAAATTATTCAAAGGGAGCAAATCGAAGTCAATTTCAAGTTGGGTCGAATTAATAAATGGATAGGGCCCCACGGCTTCAATTCATTTCATTTTGATTATAGGGAAAGAAAAAGCAACGAGCTTCCGTTCTTAATTTGAATGATTACCCGATCTAATTAGACGTTAAAAAAAATATTAGTGCCCAATACGGGAAGGCTTTCTCCCAGGAATGTATTCTTGATTTTTTAATGAATCCTAAATATTACCACTCTCCATTCCATAATGGAGAAGTATGTGTATAAGAAACAGTATATTGATAAAAACATTTCCAAAATCAAAAGAGCGATTGGGTTGAAAAAAGTAAAGGGTTTCTAATCATCTTGCTATCCTATAATGAAAACGAACATAAATACTTAATTTTAAAGGGAAAAAGAGAGGATAGAGAATCTGTTTATAAGTTTATCTGTAGCCGAGGTATCTATTCGGTTTGTACTATAATACCTTGTTTTGACTGTATCGCACTATGTATCATTTAGAACCCCCAAAATCCTCTACCTTTCATTTAAATAGACTTTCAAATGGAGAAATTCCAAAGGCTAGATAGATCTCACTACTTCTTATATCCACTTATCTTTCAGGAGTATATTTATGTACTTGCTCATGATCATGGTTTAAATGGATCGATTTTGTTGGAAAATGCAGGTTATGACAATAAATCCAGTTTACTAATTGTGAAACGTTTAATCATTCGAATGTATCAACAGAATCATTTGATTCTTTCTGTTAATGATTCTAAACAGACTGCATTTTTGGGGCACAACAAGAATTTTTATTCGCAAGTAATGTCAGAGGTTTCTTCAACCATTATGGAAATTCCATTGTCTCTGCGATTAATATCTTCCCTAGAAAGGAAAGGGGTAGTTAAATCCGATAATTTACGATCAATTCATTCCATATTTTCTTTTTTAGAGGACAACTTTTCACATTTAAATTATGTATTAGATATACTAATACCTTACCCAGCTCATCTGGAAATCTTGGTTCAGGCTCTTCGCTATTGGATCAAAGATGCTTCCTCTTTGCATTTATTAAGATTCTTTCTCCATGAGTGTCATAATTGGGATAGTCTTATTACTTCAAATTCAAAGAAAGCCCGTTCTTCTTTTTCAAAAAGAAATCACAGACTATTCTTCTTCCTATATACTTCTTATGTATGTGAATATGAATCTGGCTTCCTATTTCTCCGTAACCAATCTTCTCACTTACGATCAACATCTTCTGGAGCCCTTATTGAACGAATATATTTCTATGGAAAAATAGAGCATCTTGCAGAAGTCTTTGCCAGGACTTTTCAAGCGAATTTATGGTTCTTCAAAGATTCTTTCATGCATTATGTTAGGTATCAAGGAAAATCAATTCTTGCTTCAAAAGGGACGTTTCTTTTGATGAATAAAAGGAAAGATTACTTTTTCAATTTCTGGAAATCTTATTTTTACCTGTGGTCTTATCCAGGAAGGATTTCTATAAACCAATTATCCAATCATTCCCTTGACTTTCTGGGTTATCGTTCAAGTGTGCGTCTAAAGCCTTCAATGGTACGCGGTCAAATGCTAGAAAATACATTTTTAATTAATAATGCTATTAAGAAGTTTG